TGCTTTCCCAAAACTATTTGATGTATTCATCATACTATTCCGTTGGTCGGCAATTTGGGATCACTACTATCACTACTATAGTAAGAGTAGGTATAAAGTAATAGTAGGTATAAGAATCATTTATGATACAAGTGGTAATCATACATATATTATATTAACAATTTGTTATCGATTTGGTATTTTCTGAACGGAGCCTGAATACTTTATTTTATCAGTCCAAGTAAACCATAAATTCTTCTAAATTGATAATATTGATCCCCAATATAAAATAAATTGATCTAATTGCACTTCACGCTCCGAATGATTGATTGATGCCTCACTCAATACAATATCTCTTGGGCGAAACAGAGGATATCTCGATCAGGGGAGAGAACGGGTAAATCCCATATGACCCAATATGTCTGACAAGTCGCACTATACGTCAACCCAAACCGCATCTTCCTCTCCAGGACTCCGAAAAGGTACTTTTGGAACACCAATGGGCATTAAATTAAAGAAAAAAATTTAGTACTATACTTCACTTTAATATGGAAACGTAACAATCAATGGTTTATTGTCTTCATCCCTTTTTTCTCTTTATTCTATTTGATACATAGATTGGAAAGTTTATAGAGTAAGACAGAATGAATAAAGAAAAAATTTGAACGAAGAAATCGATCGTTCGAATGATAAACAAGTATCTATCCATTCGTTCCCCAAAAATGGGACCAATCCTCCCATTGCGTATTGGTACTTATCGGGTATAGAATAGATCTGCTTCTCTTTGTTCTTACGAACAAAATTGTTCCGTTATTTTCACGTTATTTTCAATGGAATGGAATAAATATTAATCCTTTCTGATACGGAATCTACTGAAAAGGTTAGGTACATGGTTAGTATATATAGTCTTTTCCAATGCGATAAAATAAAGTGGCATAGTGTCTATTTTTCTTTGATAAAGAGGTATTTCCATGGGTTTACCTTGGTATCGTGTTCATACTGTCGTATTGAATGATCCCGGTCGATTGCTTTCTGTTCATATAATGCATACAGCTCTAGTTTCTGGTTGGGCTGGTTCGATGGCTTTATATGAATTAGCGGTTTTTGATCCCTCTGATCCCGTTCTTGATCCGATGTGGAGACAAGGTATGTTCGTTATACCCTTCATGACTCGTTTAGGAATAACCAATTCGTGGGGCGGTTGGAGTATTTCAGGAGGAACTATAACAAATCCGGGTATTTGGAGTTATGAAGGTGTGGCAGGGGCACACATAGTGTTTTCCGGTTTGTGCTTCTTGGCAGCTATCTGGCATTGGGTATATTGGGACCTAGAAATATTCTGTGATGAACGTACGGGAAAACCTTCTTTGGATTTGCCCAAGATCTTTGGAATTCATTTATTTCTCTCAGGGGTAGCTTGCTTTGGCTTTGGCGCATTTCATGTAACAGGTTTGTATGGTCCTGGAATATGGGTGTCCGATCCTTATGGACTAACTGGAAAAGTACAATCTGTAAATCCAGCGTGGGGCGCGGAAGGTTTTGATCCTTTTGTTCCGGGAGGAATAGCCTCTCATCATATTGCAGCGGGTACATTGGGCATATTAGCAGGCCTATTCCATCTTAGTGTTCGTCCGCCTCAACGTCTATACAAAGGATTACGTATGGGCAATATTGAAACTGTACTTTCCAGTAGTATCGCTGCTGTTTTTTTTGCAGCTTTTGTTGTTGCTGGAACTATGTGGTATGGTTCAGCAACTACCCCAATCGAATTATTTGGTCCTACTCGTTATCAGTGGGATCAGGGATACTTTCAGCAAGAAATATATCGAAGAGTTAGTGCCGGGCTAGCCGAAAATCTTAGTTTATCGGAAGCTTGGTCTAAAATTCCCGAAAAATTAGCTTTTTATGATTATATTGGTAATAATCCGGCAAAGGGGGGATTATTCAGAGCAGGCTCAATGGACAATGGGGATGGAATTGCTGTTGGATGGTTAGGACACCCCGTCTTTAGAGATAAAGAAGGGCGCGAGCTTTTTGTACGTCGTATGCCTACTTTTTTTGAAACATTTCCAGTAGTTTTGGTAGATGAAGACGGAATTGTGAGAGCTGATGTTCCTTTTAGAAGGGCAGAATCAAAGTATAGTGTTGAACAAGTAGGTGTTACTGTTGAGTTCTATGGTGGCGAACTTAATGGAGTAAGTTATTCTGATCCTGCTACTGTGAAAAAATATGCTAGACGTGCCCAATTAGGTGAAATTTTTGAATTAGATCGGGCTACTTTGAAATCCGATGGTGTTTTTCGTAGCAGTCCAAGGGGTTGGTTCACTTTTGGGCATGCTACGTTTGCTTTGCTCTTCTTTTTCGGACACATTTGGCATGGCGCTAGAACCTTGTTCAGAGATGTTTTTGCTGGTATTGATCCAGATTTGGATGCTCAAGTGGAATTTGGAGCATTCCAAAAACTTGGAGATCCAACTACAAGGAGACAAGTAGTCTGATACGACATTGTTGTGGTATCTTT